TTCTACCAGATATGTCTTTTTTATTTCGTTGAAAATCTATTTTACGGTATAGACGTTTATGACCTCCCCCTCTATGCCTTGAGGTAATGATTCCTCTGGCATTACGACCTTTACCACAACGACGCTGTCCAGAGATCAAATTGTTTCGTGGATTGGGTTTCACTTGAATTCCAACAGTTGCATTTCGCGTGTTCGGGGTAGAAGTTTTATATAAATGTATCGCCGTGTTATGAAGTATTTTGAGTGAAATTCATTTCTTTTCTTTCTAAGCTAATAGATGGAATAGAATAACCCGCTTGAAGCGTAATAATCATACGTTTGTAATGCATTTTATGCCCTCTAAGGGGTCTCCTTCTTCGACTCTTTCCCGGGATTCGATGACTATTCATAGCTATTACCTTGACACCAAAAAAGAGTTCGACCCAACGCTTTATTTCTGTCCTAGTTGACTTTGATTCGACATTAGAAGTATATTGATTCTTCCTCAATAACCGAACAGTTTTTTCTGTAAATACTGCATATTTCATTTTATCCATAAATCTATTTTCTTCCCTATGAGTTCCAGTTTCGATAAGAATTCTCCCTCTAACTGTTTCTATACTTATGATAAGTATATACCATACATAACACATAACGAATTGGTATGGATGATGAGATTCCATTGATACAAAGCCAATTCCAATAGACGTATTGAACATTCCCGTTGTCGTGCATCCAGCAGGAATTGAACCCGCAAATTTGCCAATTATGAGTTGGGCGCTTTAACCATTCAGCCATGGATGCATAAGGGGGATTATCATAGAATAAAGAAAGAAATATTGTAAAAGAAATATCATAAAGAAATATCATAGAAGAAAGAACTATCGTATCGGAGATTACCTAAAGAAATGGAAACCTATTTTCTTTTACTTTATATTCAATATTTATAATGGGGAGGCACTCAAAATGAAGCATAAAATTTCACAACAAGATCCATTTCAACCCTGGATCTTCGAATTGAGAGAGATGTTAAGAGAGGTCAAGAACTCTCACGATTTGTTAGATTCGTGGACCCAAGTCGATTCAGTTAGAACTATCGTTTCTATTTTTTTCGAGCAAGAACGTTTTATGAAACTCTTCGACCCCCTAATTTGGAGGAGTTTACTCTCACGCGATTCACAGGGGTCAAGAAGCAATCGGTATTTCACGATCAAAGGGGCAGTACTGACGATCAAGGGTCTAGTCAAAGGTGCAGTATTGACGACCAAAGGTCTAGTACTGCTTGTAGTAGTGGTCCTTCTCTATCGCATGCATAATCGAGAAATGGTCGAAAGAAAAAATCTCTATTTGATGGGGCTTCTGCCTAGGAATTCCTTTGGACCCAGAAATGCTCCATTGGAAAAATCTTTTGGGTCTATCAATAGGTTGATTGTTTCGCTCCTGTATCTTCCAAAAGGGAAAAAGATCTCTGAGAGTTGTTTCATGGATCCGAAAGAGAGTACTTGGGTTCTCCCAATAACTAAAACGAAAAAGTGTATCATGCCTGAATCTAACTGGGGTTCGCGGTGGTGGAGGAACCGGGTCGGAAAAAAGAGGGATTCTATTTGTAAGATATCTAATGAAACCCTGGCTGTAATTGAGATCTCATTCAAAGAGAAAGATATCAAATATCTGGAGTCTTCTTTTGTTTCCTATACGGATGATCGGATCCGCAAGGACCATGATTGGGAATTGTTTGATCGTCTTTCTCCGAGAAATAAGCGAAACATAATCAACTTGAATTCGGGACAGCTATTTGAAATCTTAGTGAAACACTGGATTTGTTATCTTATGTCTTCTTTTCGTGAAAAAAGACCAATTGAAGTGGAGGGTTTCTTCAAACAACAAGGAGCTGGGTCAACTATTCAATCAAATGATATTGAGCATCTTTCCCATCTCTTCTCGAGAAACAAGTGTGGTATTTCTTTGCTGCAAAATTGTATTCAATTTCATATGTGGCAATTCCGCCAAGATCTCTTCGTTAGTTGGAAGAAGAATCCGCACGAATCAGATTTCTTTAGGAAGGTGTCGAGAGAGAATTGGATTTGCTTAGACAATGTGTGGTTGATAAACAAGGATCGGTTTTTTCGCTTGTTTAGCAAGGTATGGAATGTATCGTCAAATATGCAATATGATTCCACAAGATCTAATTTCGTTCAAGTAAGGGATTCTAGCCAATTGAAAGGATCTTTTGATCAATCCATAGATCATTTCGATTCCATTCGTAATAAGGATTCGGAATATCACACATGGATCAATCAAAGAGAGATTCAAAAAGAAGGGTCGATTCTTTGGGATCCTTCCTTTCTTCAAACGGAAGGAGCAGAGATAGAATCAGACCGATTCCCGAAAAGCCTTTCTGGAGATTCCTCAATGTCCCGGCTATTCACGGAACGTGAGAAGCAGATGAATAATCATCCGCTTCCGGAAGAAATCGAAGAATTTCTTGGGAATCCTACAAGATCAATTCGTTCTTTTTTCTCTGACAGATGGTCAGAACTTCATCTGGGTTCGAATCCTACTAAGAGGTCCACCAGAGATCAGAAATTATTGAAGAAACAACAAGATCTTTCTTTTGTCCCATCCCGGCGATCGGAAAAAAAAGAAATCATTGATATATTCAAGATAATTGCGTATTTACAAAATACCGTCACAATTCATCCTATTGCATCAAATCCGGGATGTGATAGGGTTCCGAAGGATGAACCGGATATGGGCAGTTCCAACAAGATTTCATTCTTGAACCAAAATCCATTTTTTGATTTATTTCATCTATTCCATGACCGGAAGAGGGGAGGATACGTGGGGCGCCACGATTTTGAATCAGAAGAGAGATTTCAAGGAGTGGCAGATCTATTCACTCTATCAATAACCGAGCCGGATCTGGTGTATCATAAGGGTTTTGCCTTTTCTATTGATTCCTGCGGATTGGATCAAAAAAAATTCTTGAACGAGGTATTCAACTCCAGGGATGAATCGACAAAGAAATCTTTATTGGTTCTACCTCCTATGTTTTCTGAAGAAAATGAATCTTTTTATCGAAGGATCAGAAAAAAAGGGGTCCAGATCTCCTGCGGGAATGCTTTGGAAGATCCAAAACCAAAAAGAGTGGTATTTGCTATCAACACCATACTGAAGGCATTCAATCAACATAGATTGATCCAAAATCTGATTCCAATCCAATATAGCATCCATGGGTACATAAGAAATGTATCAAATCGATTCTTTTTAATGAATAGATCCGATTGCAACTTCGAATACGGAATTCAAAGGGATCAAATAGGAAATGATACTCTGAATCAGAGAACTCAAAGGAAATTTACGATCAACCAACATTTATCGAATTTGAAAAAGAGTCATAAGAAATGGTTCGATCCTCTTATTTCTCGAAGCGAGAGATCCATGAATCGGGATCCTGATGCATATAGATACAAATGGTCCAATGGGAGCAAGAGTTTCCAGGAGGATTTGGAACATTTCGTTTCTGAGCAGAAGAGCCGTTTTCAAGTAGTCTTCGATCGATTAGGTATTAATCAATATTTGATTGATTGGTCTGAGGTTATCGAAAAAATTGATTGGTCGGAGGTTATCAAAAAAAAAATTGATTGGTCTGAGGTTATCGAAAAAATTGATTGGTATTGGTCGGAATTTTTCGACAAAAAAGATCCTTCTAAGTCACTTCGTTTCCTTTTGTCGAAGTTACTTCCCCTTTTGTCCTATTTGTCCAATTTGTCCAAGTCGCTTCTTTTCTTTTTGTTTAGGTCACTTCCTTTTTTCTTTGTGAGTATCGGGAATAGCCCCATTCATAGGTCCGAGATCCACATCTATGAGTTGAAGGGTCCAACTGATCAACGCTTCAATCAGTTGTTAGAATCAATAGGTCTTCAAATCGTTCATTTGAATAAATTGAAACCCTTCTTATTGGATGATCATGATACTTCCCAAAAATCGAAATTCTTGATCAATGGAGGAAGAGTATCACCGTTTTTGTTCAATAAGATACCGAAGTGGATGATTGACTCATTCCATACTAGAAAAAATCGCAGGAAATCTTTTGAGAAGACCGATTCCTATTTCTCAATGATATCCCACGATCGAGACAATTGGCTGAATCCCGTGAAACCATTTCATAGAAGTTCATTGATATCCTCTTTTTATAAAGCAAATCGACTTCGATTCTTGAATAATCCACATCACTTCTGGTTCTATTGTAACAAAGGATTCCCTTTTTATGTGGAAAGGACCCCTATCAATAATTATGATCTTACGTATGGACAATTCCTCAATATCTTTTTCATTCGCAACAAAATATTTTCTTTGCACGTCGGTAAAAAAAAAGATGTTTTTTTGGAAAAAGATACTATTTCACCGATCGAGTCACAGGTATCTAAGATATGCATACCTAAGAATTTTCCGCCGAGTGGTGCCGAACCGGATAACTTGGACAAATCTTTTCATTTTCCAATTCGATCCGCTCCATTCGTTCGTAGAGCTCTTTACTCGATCGCAGACATTTTTGGAACACCTCTAAGAGAGGGACAATTAGTCAATTTTGAAAGAATTTATTGTCAAGCTCTTTCAGATATGAATCCATCTGATTCAGAAGGGAAGAACTTGCATCAGTTTCTCAATTTCAATTCAAAGATGGGTTTGATTGACTCTGAGAAATATTTATTACCATCCGAAAAGAGGAAAAAACGGAGTCTTTATCTAAATAAATGCGTTGAGGAAGGGCAGATGTATAGAACCTATAGTGCTTTTTCAACTCTCTCAAATATGTTTCAAACATATATGCCATGGTTCTTTACTTCGACAGGGTACAAATATCTCAATTTCATTCTTTTAGATACTTTCAAAAAAGTATATAATTCAGACCTATTGAGGATAGCGATACTAAGTAGCAGTCAAAAATTGTTATCCCTTTTTGAAGATATTATAGATAGATTAGATATAGATATATCATGGCCAATTCTTCAGAACAAATTGCGGGAGATTCTTCTTCCACAAAGGAATCTGATAAGCGAGATTTCGAGTAAGTGTTTACATAATCTTCTTCTGTCCGAAGAAATGCTTCGTCGAGATAATGAGTCACCCGTTTCATTGATATGGGAATTTCCGGGATCACCAAATGTTCGGGAGTTGCTCTATTCAATCCTTTTCCTTCTTCTTGTTGCTGGATATATCGTTCGTAGACATCTTCTCGTTGTTTCCCGAGCCTCTAGGGAGTTACAGACAGAGTTGGAAAAGATCAAATCTTTGATGATTCCATCATACATGATTGAGTTGCGAAAACTTCTGGATAGGTATCCTACATCTGAACTGAATTCTTTCTGGTTAAAGAATCTCTTTCTAGCTGCTTTAGGATATTTTCTAGAAGAAATACGGGCTTTTGGCGGCAAGATGCTATCGGGTGGTGGTCCCGCTTATGGGGTCAAATCAATACCTTCTAAGAAGAAATATTGGAATATCAATCTCATTGATATCATCGATTTCCTAAGTATCATACCCAATCCCATCAATCGAATCACTTTTTCGAGAAATACGAGACATCTAAGTCGTACAAGTAAAGAGATCTATTCATTACTAAGAAAAAGAAAAAATGTGAACAGTGGTTGGATTGATGATAAGATCGAATCCTGGGTCGCGAATACTGATTCGATTGATGATGCCGAAAGAGAATTCTTGGTTCAGTTCTCCATCTTAAGGAAAGAAAAAAGGATTGATAAAATTCTATGGAGTCTGACTGATAGTGATCATTTATCAAAGAATGGTTCTAGTTATCAAATGATTGAACAACCAGGATCGGTTTACTTACGATACTTAGTTGACATTCATAAAAAGTATCTAATGAATTATGAGTTTCATAGACCCTCTTTAGCAGAAAGACGAGTATTCCTTGCGCATTATCAGACAATCACTTATTCACAAACCTCGTTTGGGGCTAATAGTTTTCATTTCCCATCTCATGGAAAACCCTTTTCACTCCGCTTAGGCCTATCCCCCTCTAGGGGTATTTTAGTGATAGGTTCTATAGGAACTGGACGATCCTATTTGGTCAAATACCTAGCGACAAACTCCTATCTTCCTTTCATTACAGTAGTTCCGAACAAGTTCCTGGATGAAAGGCCTCAATTTTTTGAGGATATTTATGATGATAGTGATGGTGAGGATATTTTTGATAATAGTGGTGCTCATCATACTCATCATAGTGAGGATATTGAGGATATTGATGATAGTGAGGATAGTGAGGATATTGATGGGGAGCTGCTAACTATGACGAATGAGGAGGTGGATATGGTAGACCGCTTTTATATCACCTTTCAACTCGAATTAGCAAAAGCAATGTCTCCTTGCATACTATGGATTCCAAACATTCATGATCTGTCTCTGGATGCGTCGAATTACTTATCCCTCGGTCTATTAGTGAACCATCTCTCCAGGGATTGTGAAAGATCCTCCAATAGCAATATTCTTGTTATTGCGTCGACTCATATTCCCAAAAAAGTGGATCCCGGTCTAATAGCTGCGAATAAATTCAATACGTGCATTAAGATACGAAGGCTTCTTATTCCACAACAACGAAAGCACTTTTTCACTCTTTCATATACTCGGGGATTTCCTTTGGAAAAGAAAATCTTCCATACGAATGCTAGTGGATTCGGGTCCATAACCATGGGTTCCGATGTACGAGATCTTGTATCACTTACCAATGAGGCCCTATCAATTAGTATTACACAGAAGAAATCCATTATAGACACTAATACAATTCGATCCGCTCTTCATAGAAAAACTTGGGATTTGCGATCCCAGGTAAGCTCGGTTCAGGATCATGAGATCCTTTTCTATCAGATAGGAAGGGCTGTTGCACAAACAGTACTTCTAAGTAATTGCCCCATAGATCCTATATCTATCTATATGAAGAAATCATCTATGGAAGGGGATTCTTATGTGTACAAATTGTACTTCGAGCTTGGAACGAGCATGAAGAGATTAACGATACTTCTTTATCTTTTGAGTTGTTCTGCCGGATCGGTCGCTCAAGATCTTT